AAAGGGGTTTCTTACCCTAGGTTATCATATAGTGAGTATAAACATGCAAAGTTAAGTGGGAAAAAAAGGTGTTTTAGATAAAGCGAGGTTTAAAAATTGCAGTTTAGAATTTTATTATTTTAAGAGATTAAGAAGTAGCTAGAATGAGGGAGTATAGACAAAGTTTGTGCCAGCAGTAGCGGTTACACAAACTATACAATGATAAGTTTTTAGAGTTAAAGAAAGTAAAATAAAAAAGGTAAAGAAAAAAATTTATTAGGTGAAATTTTAAGTTTTTAGTTGACTTTTAAAAATTAATTGAGTTTGAGAAAATTTTAGGATAGACTAGGATTAGATACCCTATTATAAGAGAAGTAAAGATTAATCTAAATTAGTAGAAGTTAAATTATTGAAAATTAAAGAAGTTGGCGGTTTTTTAGTCTATTCAGAGGAACCTGTTCTGTGATTGATGATCCACGAATTGTTTAACTTGTTTTTTAAGCTTGCATATCGCCGTAGGTGGAATATTTTATGAGAAGGAAATATTCAATATTTTTAGTGAAATAGAAATCAGGTCAAGATGCAGCTAATAAATAAGAGGAAATGGGTTACAATAAATTAATTTATACGGAAAGGAAATTTAAAAATTCTGTTGAAGGCGGATTTGAAAGTAATTTTAATTAAATTATTAAAATGATTAGAGCTCTAAGATATGCACATATCGCCCGTCGCTTTCATTATAAAATGAAATAAGTCGTAACAAAGTAGATGTACTGGAAAGTGTCTCTAGAAAGACAGGCTGTAGCTTATAAAGCGTTTTATTTACATTAAGAAGATTACTTGGGTTTAGTATGGCTTGAAGGATAAAAGGTTATTTAAATGAATGAGGTAAGGATAAAATAACAAGAATTATTTTTATGTTTTATTAATTAGTATGAATAAAGTTGATAAAATTATAGGGAACAAGTATTGTAAAAGAAATTTTTGGTTTATTGTAAAGAAAAATTTGTGTTTTGTACCTTGTGTATCAGGGTTTATTAAATAAATTTTAAGGGTTTAAATTTCTCGAATTTAAAAGAGTTATGAATATAATTTTTTATTGTGGCATAAATATGGATAATATATTTATAGAAGTGAAATGCTATACGATTTTAAGTTTATCTAGTTTTTAAAGAAAAAAATTCAATTTTTTTTTTATTATTCATTTGATTTATTTTTTAAAATGATGATAGTAAAATTTTACGTTTCTAGGGATGAGCTTAGAGACAGATCTATATAACTATATACGGTGATATAAGGGTATTAAGTAGGAATGAAAGTTTTTATCTTTATTAGTGTGTTGTTACTAGTTACTTGATTAATTAATTTTTATGGGGTTTATATTTTTTATTTAAACTTAGGTTTTAATTTTTATAATTTAGAGATAATGATAAAATTAGTATAATGTAAAGTAAAATATAAAGTTTTATAAAAGGTTTTTTAAAGGAATTCGGCAAATATATTTTTCACCTGTTTAATAAAAACATGGCTTATTGATAATAATTTTAAGTCTAGCCTGCCCAATGAGTGATTGAATGGCCGCGGTACATTGACCGTGCAAAGGTAGCATAATCATTAGTTTTTTAATTGAAAGCTGGAATGAATGGTTTAATGAAAAAGTTTCTGTCTCTAGAAAAGTTTACTAGAATTTTATTTTTAAGTTAAAAAGCTTAAATATGTATAGAAGACGAGAAGACCCTATAGAGTTTTACATTTACTATAAAGTAATAATTGTAGGTTAAATTTTATGTTGTTTTGTAGGAGTGTTTTGTTGGGGTGATAGAAAAATTAACTGAACTTTTTTTAAAGTAAGAACATTGATTTATGAATAGTTGATCCTAAAATTTAGATTATAAGACAAAATTACCTTAGGGATAACAGCGTAATCTTCTTTAGAGTTCTTATCGAATAGGGGGATTGCGACCTCGATGTTGGATTAAAATTTACTTTTGGTGAAGGAGCTAAGAAGTTAGGTCTGTTCGACCTTGAAAATTTTACATGATCTGAGTTTAAACCGGTGTGAGCCAGGTTGGTTTCTATCTCTATAAAGATAATATATTTTAGTACGAAAGGACCAAATATTTAATTGATAATTTTAAAAAACAGAATGATATTAAAGGTTATTTTGGCAGAAAAGTGCAATAGATTTAGAATCTTTAGATGTATATTTATATACAAGTAACACTTGATAGTAAAAGATACCATTTTGATATTAATATCCAGTCTAATAATATTTATTTGTGTGTTGGTTGGGGTAGCTTTTGTAGTTTTAATAGAACGTAAGGTTCTTGGGTATATCCATTTTCGGAAAGGACCTAATAAGCTAGGGTTGATTGGGCTGTTACAGCCGATTGGAGATGCAATCAAGCTGTTTTCAAAGGAACAGGTTTTTCCTTTGGTTTCTAATTTAGGGCTGTATTTAATTTCTCCAATGGTGAATTTACTTTTGGCTTTATTTGTTTGAACAAGAATCCCTTTTATTACTTTTAATTTAAGATTTAATCTTTCATTTTTATTTTTTTTAAGTATTTCATCTTTATCGGTTTATAGAATTATATTAGCTGGATGATCTTCAAATTCAAATTATGCGTTAATTGGTAGACTTCGGTCTGTGGCTCAAACTATTTCTTATGAGGTAAGAATAGTTTTAATTTTGTTATCATTTTTTTTTTTTGTTTCTAGATATAGAATTATTGATTTTATGAAGTTTCAAGAAAATATTTGATTTATTTTTTTGTACTTACCTCTAAGGGTAATATGAATAGTAAGAATACTAGCTGAGACTAATCGGTCTCCTTTTGATTTTGCTGAAGGAGAATCAGAGTTGGTTTCTGGATTTAATGTAGAGTACAGAAGAGGGGGGTTTGCTATAATTTTTCTTGCTGAGTATTCTAATATTTTATTTATAAGAATATTAAGAAGTATTATATTTTTAGGGGCGAATTTTTTAACGTATTTTTTTGTATTGAAAGTTATATTTTTAGTATTTTTTTGGGTTTGGGTTCGAGGGACCGTTCCTCGGTATCGGTATGATAAACTTATATATTTAGCTTGGAAAAGCTATTTACCAGTATCTTTAATGATATTAAGGTTTTATATAGGAATCAGTATTTTTTTTAATTCTCAATAATTGGTTAATTAATTTTAGTAAAAAAAATTTAATTAGGAAGTTAATAGAAGGTTTATTCATCTTTCTTGTATTTTCAAAATACATGCTTTACAAGCTCATTAACTTTATTAAATTGAAAATATTCAATAATCTCATATTTTAGAAACTAATGGATTAATGAAAAAGTATAGAAAGTAAAGAAGGGCTAGGATTTGTCCAGTAAGAATGTAAGGTTCTTCTACCGGGCGAGCTCCAATTCAAGTTAAAAGGATTACTACAGTTAAAAACCTTCAAAATAGGATTTTATTAATAGGATAGAACTGTGTTCTTAGAAATTTTTTTTTATTAATAAATGGAGAAAAATAGAGAATAAAAATTGATAGAAGTAAGGCTACTACACCACCAAGTTTTCTTGGAATGGACCGTAAGATGGCATAGGCAAATAGAAAGTATCATTCTGGTTGAATGTGAACAGGTGTAACTATAGGGTTAGCTGGAATAAAATTATCAGGGTCTCTGAGAAGGTAAGGAAATTTTAAAGCTAGAATTATTAAAATTGTTAATAAAATCAGAAATCCGGCTAAGTCTTTAAATGTAAAGTAAGGATGAAAATAAATTTTATCAAGATTTCTGTTTAATCCTAATGGATTTCTGGATCCGGTTTGATGAAGGAAAAATAAATGGATTATAGCTATAGCTAGAACTATAAAAGGTACAATAAAGTGAAAGGAGAAGAATCGAACTAGAGTTGCATTGGAAACTGAAAATCCTCCTCAAATTCATTGGACAAGTCTATTTCCAAGGAAGGGAATAGCGGAAAGTAGATTTGTGATTACTGTTGCCCCTCAAAAAGATATTTGCCCTCAGGGAAGGACATATCCAAGAAAAGCAGATGCTATTACTAGCAAAAGTAAAGTTACTCCAGATATTCATGTTTCAGTATAGTTGTAAGATCTATAGTATAATCCTCGCCCAATATGAATATAAATACAGACAAAGAAACATGATGCTCTGTTGGCATGGATAGAGCGAAGGAGCCAACCATAGTTGACGTTTCGGCAAATGTGGGCGACTCTATTGAAAGCTAGATCTATATTTGGACAGTAGTGTATACTTAGGAAAATTCCTGTTATGATTTGAGTTAAAAGACAAAGGCCTAAAAGTCTTCCAAAGTTTCATATTGTAGAAATATTTGATGGGGTGGGAAGATTTACTAAGGAGGAATTAATAATTTTAAGTAAAGGGTTTTTTTTAAAAATTTTTATCATTTATTTTTGGTGTAAGGTTCCTTTTGGTTTACCAGTAATTTTTACAATAACAATTAAAGTAATAAGAAGATAAATAATTAAAAATACTAAAATGTATACATTTGGTGAGTTAAAATACTTGTTTAGGCAGGTGTTTCTTAAAAAAAATCTTTGAGAAAAAGATATGAGAAAAGAATTAATCTGAAAGTTTAAAAACTTATCTAAAATTAAAGTTGTGAAGATTGTTCTAGAAACAGAAAGGATAGGGAATAGAATAAAATTTTTTGGCATTCTGAATTTTTCATTTGAGGCGATTCTTGTTATATAAATGAACAGAACAAGTATTCCTCCTACTATAATAAGGAATAGGATGTAACTAAATCAGAAGTTTGGGTAAATAAAACCTGATGCTAATGCAATTAAGATAGTTTGAGTTAAAAGAATCCCTCCTATAGATAGGGGGTGACTTATTTTTATAAAAAGTATTCTAAGGGTGAATCTTCTGATAAGAATTAGAGTTAGGACATCAGGGAGTAGTTTATTTAAAATATCAATTTTGGAGATTGGAGAAGAAGAGTTCTTTTTCCCTGAAGTTTTAAAAGGGGGGCTTATTTCTGATTTACAAGATCAGTATTTTTTTATTAAATTATTAAAACTAATAAATGTTTATATTTATGTATATATATTCTTTTTGTGCTTTATTTTTTTCTAGGATTTATATTTATGTATCGAAGTACAAGCATTTTTTGCTAATGTTGTTAAGTTTAGAAATAATTGTTTTGAGTCTTTATCTTGTAATGATGATAAGATTTGTTATATATATATATGAATATTTTATTTGCATAATTTTTTTGAGAATAAGGGTTTGTGAGGGGGTGCTAGGGTTATCATTATTAGTCTTAGTAATTCGTAGGCATGGGAGAGATAAGGTTTTAGTATTTAATAATTTATGATAGAACTAGTTTTAGGAATTATAAGTTTAATACCTTTAATTTTCTTTAAAGTAAATTATTGAATAATTTTATCATTTTTGTTTATATTCGTGTTTAAGTTTATATTAAAATTAGGCTTGACAGTTTCTAAGGTAAGGTTATCTTATGGATTTGGGGTTGATTTATTATCATATTTTATGATTTTGTTAAGTTTATGAATTTGTTGTTTAATAATTTTAGCTAGGGGTATTTTATATGAAAAAAATTTTTATTGAAAATTGTTTATTTTTATAATTATTGTTTTAGTGTTAAGCTTAGTTTTAACATTTAGGTCTTTAAATTTTTTTATATTTTATTTATTTTTTGAGGCTAGGCTAATTCCAACTTTATTCTTAATTTTAGGATGGGGAATTCAACCTGAGCGAATCATGGCTGGAGCATATTTATTATTTTATACTTTATTGGTTTCTCTACCTATAATATTGTCTTTATTTTATTTATATAAAGTTATAGAGACTTTAGAATTCTATTTTTTATGGCCATTGAAGAGGTTGATTTTGTATATTTTAGTAAATTTTATTTTTTTTGTTAAGATGCCTATGTTTTTTGTTCATTTATGGTTACCTAAGGCTCATGTGGAGGCTCCGGTTTCAGGATCAATAATTTTAGCAGGTGTTATATTAAAGCTAGGAGGTTACGGGTTAATACGAGTAATAAAGATTTTTGTGCAAGTGAATTTGCAGATTGGTGTATTTATTATGGTTGTTTCATTAACAGGTGGAATGATTGTGTCTTTTGTGTGTTTACGTCAAAGAGATATAAAGATGTTGATTGCCTATTCTTCAATTTCTCATATAGGGTTAGTTCTAGGGGGCATTTTAACTTTAAATAGATGAGGTCTATGAGGTTCTTTGGTTCTGATATTAGCTCATGGACTTTGTTCATCGGGCTTATTTTGTCTAGCAAATTTAATGTATGAGCGTAGACATAGACGTAGAATCTATTTAAATAAAGGTTTTATGAATATTTTACCAAGTCTGGCTTTATGGGCTTTTTTGTTGTGTTCTTCAAATATGGCGGCTCCACCATCTTTAAATTTAATAGGAGAGATTTTATTAATAATTTCTTTACTAGTTTATAGAAAATTGTTTATACTTATTATATTTATTTTATTGTTTAATAGAGCTGTTTATTCACTTTTTTTGTATTCTTTTACTCAGCATGGGCTTGTGTATTCAGGTATATTTTCTTTTTCTTATAATAATGTACGAGAGTACAGGCTTTTGTTTCTTCATTGGGTTCCTTTAAATATTTTAGTATTTAAATCAGAATATATGTCTATATGGTTATACTTGGATAGTTTATTTAAAATATTAATTTGTGGAGTTAAAGATAAATATTTGTTTTCTAAGTAATTATTTTATGTTTATTAAGTATATATATATTTATAAGAATTTCTTTGATTTTCTATTTTTTAAGATTGGAATTTGTAAGTTTAGGATTAGAAATTTTTGTTGAGTATAGAATTTTATCTTTAAATTCTGTAGAATTTAAATTTTCTATTTTTTTAGATTGGGTTTCATTGATATTTACAAGTTTTGTATTTTTTATTTCGTCTATGATTTTTTTATATAGATGAGGGTATATAGGGGAAGATAAGACTTTAAAGCGATTTATTTATACAATAGTTTTATTTGTGGTATCAATGATAATAGTAATTTTTAGGTCTAATTTAGTATTTATTTTATTGGGCTGGGATGGTTTGGGTCTAGTTTCTTATGCTTTAGTAATTTATTATCAAAATGTTAAATCTTATAATGCGGCGATATTAACTGCTCTTTCTAATCGTATTGGAGATGTGGCTATTTTATTAGGAATTGCTATGATAATGAATCTTGGTAGGTGAAGATACCTAGATATATATAGAATTTTAAAGGGGGATGAGGTTACCAGTTTAAGATTATTAATTATTTTGGCTTCTATAACAAAAAGAGCCCAAATTCCTTTTTCGTCTTGGCTACCAGCTGCTATAGCAGCACCTACACCTGTTTCTTCATTAGTTCATTCTTCAACATTAGTAACTGCAGGAATTTATTTATTGTTTCGTTTTTCTATATTTTTGTCTTATGATGTAAAGATAATTTGTGTATATTTTTCTCTATTTACTATATTTATGGCTGGATTGGTAGCAAATTTCGAATTTGATTTAAAAAAAATTATTGCTTTATCGACTTTAAGACAACTAGGGATAATAATAGTAATTTATTTTATGGGTGAAAAGTATCTAGCTTTTTTTCATTTACTTATACATGCTTTGTTTAAAGCATTATTATTTATATGTGCAGGTGTAGTTATTCATAGAATTGGGGGTTACCAAGATATTCGTTTTATAGGAGGATTGGTAAAAGTTTATCCTGTTACAAGATCATGTTTTTGGGTAAGAAATATAGCTTTATGTGGACTTCCTTTTTTATCAGGATTTTATTCAAAAGATTTAATTGTGGAGATTTTAAGGATAAGTAGATTTAATAGGTGAATTTATATAATTTTCTATATTTCTATTGGCTTGACAGTTTCTTATTCTATACGGTTGTCTATTTATATATTTATTGGCCAATATAGGATTCAAGGGACAAATTTTTTAAGAGAAAAGGATAGAAATTTAATATTAAAGAGTATAATGGTTTTAGTGTTTCTTGCAATTGTAAAGGGGGCAACAGGGGTTTGGCTGATGTTTTGTACTCCTTGTTTTATTATTCTTCCTATAAGAATAAAATTAATGGTTTTAATCATTATTGGTATGGGAGGTATTCTAGGTTACGAGTTGACTTATTTAGCTGTAAGGTATAGGTCTAGATCTATGAATTTTTATCAATTGTCTATATTTATTTCAGGAATATGAAATTTACCAGTTTTATCAACTTCTAGGTTAAATTCAATAGTATTGAAATTAGGAGAAGTTTATATCAAAAACATAGATTATGGTTGAATTGAATTTTATGGATGCAAGGGGGTATTCAGGTTAATTAAAATATTAGCTCAAAATTTTCAATTGGTGTTTCATGTGCATATAAAGATTTTTTTGTTTATTATATGAGTTTTATTGGGTTGTTCAGTATTTTTTATTGAATTATATTTAAATAGCTTATATAGAGCATAGTGTTGAAGACACTGAGGAGATTAAACAATTTTTAAATAAAATATTATAAAAAATTTATAAGAAAAGTAATCTAACTTTACAATGAAAATGTAATATTTTTATTTAAACTATATAAATGAGAATCAAAAACAGGGTTATCTGCTTAAAATTAAAGTTAGAAGCTTTATTTTGAATTTCTTGATTCTTTAATTGGAAATTTTCAATTTTATCATTAACAGTGATATACCTCTTTTTTGGTTTCAATTAAATAAGGATATTAAATCAAAATTTTAGGTCGAAACTAAATGCAAAATTTTTTGCTTCTTACAAAAGATAAATTGGGATAACACCCAATAATTTCTAAATGCAACTTAAATGTTAATTTAACTATTATCCTAATTATTTTACTCAGTTTAAGGATCCTTGGGTTTGTTCATGGAACAAACCAATAAGAAGAATAAAGAAAAAGAAATTTATGGTTAAGGAGAAGGTGAGCATATTTGAGGTTTTTATAATAGAAATAGAAGGCAGTAGTAAGGTTAGTTCAACATCAAAGATTACAAAGATTAAGGCGATAAGAAAGAATTGCATAGAGAAGGGTATACGTGACGAATTTTTAGGATCAAATCCGCATTCAAATGGTCTATTCTTTTCTCGGTCATACGATGTTTTTTTTGAAGAAAAGTTTAGAATAATTACAAGAATAAAAATAATTGAGAAAATTATGATTATAAGAAAGGTTAAAAGTTTAATTAATTGTACTTGATTAAGATTTTTTGGTTGGAAGCCAAATATAATGGAATTATATTATACAAATAAGGTTTATCTACCTCATCAATAAATAGATGTGTATAAAAATAGCCAAACTACGTCTACAAAATGTCAGTATCAAGCTGCAGCTTCAAATCCGAAATGATGAACAGAGGAAAAGTGATTAAAATATATACGTGCAAGGCAGATAAATAGAAATAGAGAACCAATAATTACATGAAGACCATGTAGCCCTGTGGTTATAAAAAATGTTGAACCATAAATACTATCTGCTATAGTAAATGAAGCTTCTTTATATTCATATATTTGGAGGATTGTAAAGTAAAATCCCAAAGTTACAGTGATTATTAAACTTTTAATTGATTGTGAAAAGTTATTTTCTATTATACTGTGGTGGGATCATGTAATTGAAAGACCTGAAGATAAAAGAATTAAGGTGTTAAGAAGGGGGATTTCTAAAGGATTAAAGGGAGAAATACCTTTTGGGGGTCAATTTATTCCCAGTTCAATTCTGGGTGAAAGTCTAGCATGGAAAAATGCTCAGAAGAATGCAAAGAAGAAAAAGATTTCTGAAGTAATAAATAGAATTATTCCTCAGCGTAATCCTTTAGATACTTTAATAGTATGAAGTCCTTGGAAGGTTCTTTCTCGGATGATATCTCGTCATCATTGAAGTATAATTAAAATTATAGTAATTATACTAAATTTAAGTAGATTTATTTCGTTGAAATGAAATCATTTAATTAAACCTATTAAAAAGGAGAAAACTCTTAGAGAACCTAAAATAGGTCAGGGTCTTGGGTCTACAAGATGAAAAGGATGATTTTTTATCATTAATTTACTTCTCTAGAGTAAAGGGTTACTAAAATTGAAAAGACATAAGATTGAATAATTGCAACAGCTCTTTCAAGAGTTAAAAGAATTAGTTGTGTTGAGATTAAAATTGAAAGTATAAAGGATCTTATATGGGGTCCTGTGTTTCTTAAAAGAGTAATTAGAAGATGACCAGCAATTATATTTGCTGTTAATCGAATTGCTAAAGTTCCGGGTCGAATAATGTTTCTTGTAGTTTCAATAATGACAAGAAGAGGGAGGAGAGTATTAGGGGCTCCTTGGGGGACTAAATGAGCAAGTGAGTGTATAGTGTTTTTAAATCAGCCAAAAATTATAAATCTAAATCATAAAGGAATTCTTAAGTATAAAGTAAAGTTTAGATGGCTGGAGCATGTAAAAACATAAGGGAAAAGACCTATAAAATTGTTAATTAGAATAAAAATAAGTAGGTTTCTGAAAATTAACGTTCTTCCTTTATATCTGATTTTTTTAATTAAAATTTTAAATTCTTTGTGAAGAGAAAAAATAAGAGTCAATCAAATTATAATTAATCGAGAAGGAATCATTCAAAAAATTATAGGTATAATTAGAAATATAAGGGTTGAACTTAATCAGTTTAAGGAAAGACTAAAAATAGATGAGGGATCAAAAGAGGAAAATAAGTTTGCTATCATTGTCAAGAGGTTGATTTAACAGTTTTATTTAAAGGTAGGTGGAGGGGTTTATAGATAAATAAAAAGTAATTAATTACAATGGTTACAAAAAATAAAGTTGTGATAAAGATGTATAGAAGAGTTCAGTTAATTGGAGCTATTTGAGGAATAAAAAATTATTTTAAAATAATTTTAGCTTGACAAGCTAATGTTATAAAGTTTAACTAAATTTTTTCATTAGAAATAGGCGTTAATCTATTATTAGAAGGTTTAAGAGACCTGGGCTAACTTTTAGCTATCTAATGAATAAGCTAGAATGATGAATTAATTCATTTTAGAAAAAAATTTGGGGAGATTCTTTCTACAACAATAGGTATAAATCTGTGATTAGCTCCACAAATTTCTGAGCATTGACCATAGAATAGTCCAGTTCGGTTAATATTAAAATTTGATTGGTTTAGACGTCCAGGGGTTCCATCAATTTTTACTCCAAGAGCAGGAATTGTTCAAGAGTGAATTACGTCAAATGATGTAACAATAACACGGATTTGGGAGTTGAATGGGATAATTATACGGTTGTCTACATCTAGGAGGCGAAAGTTTCATGGTTTTAAATTATTGCTAGGAATTATATAGGAATCAAATTCAAGGTTCTTGTAGTCAGAATATTCATAAGATCAGAATCATTGATGTCCAATAATTTTTACAGTGGTGATTGGATTATAAATTTCGTCTATGATGTAAAGGATTCGTAGAGAGGGGAGTGCAATTAAGATTAAAATTGCTGCTGGGAGGATGGTTCAGATTATTTCAATAAGTTGACCTTCTAAGAGAAGTCGGTGTGTATATTTATTAAAAAATAAAGATAGTATTATTTGGCTAACTATAACGGTGATTACTACAAGAATAAGTAAAGTATGATCATGGAAGAAGGTAAGTTGTTCTATAGATGGGGAGGCTCTATCTTGAAGAAGGAGAGTTTTTCATGTTGAGATTTCTAATAAAAAATATTTTATATTTGGGGTTTAAGTCCAAGGCACTAATCTGCCATATTAGAAATTGGTTACTATAGGGAGTTCATTATAGCTGTGATCAGCAGGGGGCAGATGTTGAAGTCATTCAATAGACGAGGAAAGATTAAATCTAGCCAGTCTTTGTCGTTGAGTTGAGAGAGCTTCTCAGATGACAAAAATGAAGTAGAAAATTCTTGATAAAGAAATAAGGCTTCCAATAGAAGAAATGATGTTTCATATAGTAAAGGCATCTGGATAATCGGAGTATCGCCGAGGTATACCTCTTAACCCTAGAAAATGCTGGGGGAAGAAAGTTAAATTTACTCCAATAAATATTGTAAAGAATTGTGTTTTTAAATATTTAGAGTTTAGAGCTAATCCAGAAAAGAGGGGAAATCATTGGACAATTCCTGCTAGAATAGCAAATACAGCTCCCATAGATAAAACATAGTGAAAATGTGCAACTACATAGTAGGTGTCGTGAAGAATTGTATCAATAGAAGAATTAGCTAGAACTACACCTGTTAATCCGCCTATAGTAAATAGAAAAATGAATCCTAGGGACCAAAGAGAGGAAGGGGAAAATCTAATTTTTGTTCCATGGAATGTAGCTAATCATCTGAAAATTTTAATTCCTGTTGGGACAGCGATGATCATAGTGGCAGAGGTAAAGTAAGCCCGGGTGTCAACATCTATACCTACAGTAAATATATGATGAGCTCAAACAACAAAACCTAGAATGCCAATTGCTATTATTGCATAAATTATTCCTAGTACACCAAAGGCTTCCTTTTTTCCTCTTTCTTGTCTAATTACATGTGAAATTATCCCAAATCCTGGGAGGATAAGAATATAAACTTCTGGATGTCCAAAGAATCAGAATAGATGTTGATATAAAATAGGGTCTCCTCCTCCTGCTGGGTCAAAGAATGACGTGTTAATGTTACGGTCGGTTAGTAGCATAGTGATTGCTCCTGCTAATACAGGTAGAGAAAGAAGAAGAAGAATAGCAGTGATTAGAACAGCCCATACAAATAAGGGTATACGATCGGGGCTTATTCCTTTAGGACGTATATTAATTACTGTAGAAATAAAATTTATTGCACCAAGGATAGAGGAGATTCCAGCTATATGAAGTCTAAAAATGGCTAAGTCTACAGAAGCTCCTTCATGGGCTGTATTAGATGATAAGGGAGGATAAACTGTTCATCCGGTTCCTGCCCCCTTATTAACTATTCTTCTTATTAATAGAAGGGTTAGAGAAGGGGGCAGTAGTCAGTATCTTATATTGTTAAGTCGGGGGAAAGCTATATCAGGGGCTCCTAGTATAAGAGGAACAAGTCAGTTACCAAATCCTCCAATTATAATTGGTATAACTATGAAAAAGATCATAATGAATGCATGAGCTGTAACAATGGAATTATAAATTTGATCGTTTCCAATTAGGGTTCCAGGATTTCCAAGTTCTGTACGAATAAGAACTCTTAAGGATGTTCCAACTATTCCTGCTCAGGATCCTAGAATAAAGTATAGGGTTCCGATATCTTTATGATTAGTAGAGTATAATCATTTATTCGGTAAAATGGCTGAGGTTAGGCGGTAAATTGTAAATTTACAGACGAAGGGTTTTCTTTTATCAGATTATATAGTCTAAGAAGGACATTAAATTGCAAGTTTAAAAGTATTAAATTTATAATCTGGAAAGTGCAAGGGCATTTTAAGAATTAGAATTTTTCTAATGTTGGCTTTGAAGGCTAATAGTTTTGTTAACTTAAATTCTTAGAAGAGATTTCTAATAAAAAAATATAAAGGCAGGCTCATGATAATAGTGACATTTAAAGAAACAAAAAAGAAGTGAAGATTTGAGCTGTAAGGGTTGACTAAGGATTCGTTAATGTTTAAGATGAATGGTGCAAAAGAGATTCGGAGATAAATGAATAAGGTAATTAAAGTTAAAAAAACTATAATTATTCTCAGTAAGTTAAAATTGGAAGTTACTAGGAAGTTAATGGTTAATCATTTAGGTAGAAATCCAAGGAATGGGGGGATTCCCCCGAGGGATAAAAAATTTGTTATTAAAAAGAATTTGAGAATTTTGTTTTCAGGAAACAATTTTGTTAATTGGTTGATATAAAGGAGATTAAATTTATTAAAAATAAATATAATATTAAAGTTTGTTAGAGCATAGATAGTAAAGTAGTAAGTTCATAGATTAATAGATGTGAGTAAGGAGGCAATTATTCATCTCATGTGATTAATTGAAGAAAATGCTATAATTTTACGTAAACATATTTGGTTTATACCTTGGAGTCCTCTTAGAAGAGAGGAGGAGATTACGATAATTGAAAGAAAGGTGGAGGATTGAAGGCTATAGTATAAGAGAATTATTGGAGCGATTTTTTGTCATGTTAAAATTAATAGAATAATATTTCAATTCAATCCTCTCACGACTTCCGGTAACCAGAAATGTAATGGAGCTGCTCCTATTTTAAGAACTAAAGCTGAATTTATGAAAATTTGTAAAATAAAAATTTTTTTAGGATTCAATAAATTTAAATTAGACAATAAAAGGATAGATATTAGCAAGCAGGCTGAGGCCATGGCTTGAATGATAAAATATTTAATACAGGCTTCTGTAGAAAATTTGTTTCTGGTTGATTTTATTAGGGGAATAAGGGCTAGAAGGTTTACTTCTAATCCGATTCATGCAGAAATTCATGAAATAGCAGAAATAGAAATTATTGTTCTTGTAATTAATAAGTTAAAAAATAGAATTTTATAAAAATTTGTTATTAAAAAGAAAAGGATGAGGGCCTTTATAGATGGGGTATGAACCCATAAGCTTAATTAGCTTATCTTTTTTACACTTTAGTATAGATGTATAAAAGTTTTTGGTTCTTTAGGAGGTAATTTATTTTACCAAGTGTAAATTTTTTGTACTAAAATTAATTAATTTTTGAAAAATGATTTAAAGAAAAAGTTTTATATAGTTTGATTATATTTATTTCCAGCCCGGTAGTCAGATGCAGCCTTTCTACCAGGCTTTTCAGCTAATTGCTTGAATTTCCAGCTTTAATTCAGCCAATTGCTTGAATTTCCAGCTTTAATTCAGCCAATTGCTTGAATTTTCAGCTTTAATTTAGCCAATTGCTTGAATTTCCAGCTTTAAATCAGCCAATTGCTTGAATTTTCAGCCCGGTAGTCAGATGCAGCCTTTCTACCAGGCTTTTCAGCCAATTGCTTGAATTTTCAGCTTAATTCAGCTAATTGCTTGAATTTTCAGCCCGGTAGTCAGATGCAGCCTTTCTACCAGGCTTTTCAGCCAATTGCCTGAATTTCCAGCTCGGTAGTCAGATGCAACCTGATTGTGAGGGTAGGAAATAGGTTGTGTTTTGTTTTTAGGATGTTTTTGTCATAGAGACAGGGGGGGCCTGTATATTTTATTCTATCAAAATAATCCTATTGTTCAGGCACTCTATGAATAAAGGGATTTCTTAAAAACTCTTTTTGTATAACATACCAGGGTTTAGAAAGATTAGCGTGAATACTAGGTCTAGTTTCCTATTAAATGTTCAGCCCTGATACAGGGAAAGTATTTGAAGGTTTTAAAGTTTTGTACTAATATAAATT